GTACAAGTGCCAGAATATATATGGGTTGGTTTTAAGCATCAATTATAGACTTTAAGTCTCTTGTATTTTTTCTGGTATTCTAATATAGAGTTTGAGTTTCGGCCTCAATTAGTTGTAGAATAGTCTACTACCAGTGTGAGTGAGGTTGATTTATTTATTGTTAATTTTTTTTTTTTTTTTTTTTTTTTGGATAAAATAGATTTAGGTGGTTGGGTAAATTATAATATAGGTAGATATTTGGTTTGTGACTTTGTTGGGTTTTCTTATAATTCTGAGTATAGTTCTTATGTTTTTTTGATGTTGATGGTTTGTAGTTATATATCTGTGGTTTATAGATATCATTATTTTTCTGATGGAAAGTTTGCGTGATTGCTTTCTTTTATAATGATTTGTTTTTCTTTGGTTATGCTTATTTTGGTTAGAACAAGTAGTTTTTTGGTTAGATTAGTATTGTGGGAGTATCTTGGTTTGGTTAGTTATATTCTTATATGTTTTTATGATACTAATGATTCGTTACGTGCTGGTTTTATAACTTTAGTTACTTCTCGTTTTGGTGATGTATGTTTGTTTATTTTAGTTGCTTTGTTTTATTGTGGTGGATATGCGAATTCAGTATTATTTAGGTTTATAGTGTTTTTGGTTGTTTCTACGAAGAGTGCTTCTTTTCCTTTTGTTTCTTGATTATTGGAAGCTATGCGTGCTCCTACACCGGTAAGTTCATTAGTTCATTCTTCAACTTTAGTTGCTTCTGGTGTATGGATGATTGGTGGTTATTATTATGTTATTGGGGTAGATTATGGTGGGAGTTTAATATGTTTTTTGCAGTTTTGTAGAGTTTTAACTATAATAGTTTCTTCAGTAAGTGCTTTGTTTTATGTTGATGTAAAGCGTTTGATTGCTTTGTCTACTAGTAGTAAAATTTCTTGAGTTTTTTTAATTTTGTCTGTTGGAGATTATATTTTGGCGTTTGTTCAGTTATTGGTACATGCTATAAGGAAGTGTCTTTTATTTACTTTTGTTGGTGATTATATAATTTCTAGATTTGGTGGTCAAAAAAAGAATCAAGTTGATACTAAAATATATGGTAAAATATTTAGATTAATTTATATGTTTATTCTTTTATTAGGGTTATCTGGGTTTCCTTTTATGGGTTTATATTTTAGGAAGCATGTGTTCTTGAGTAGTGTAGTCAGTATGAGTTATTTTAGGATAATATTTTTGTTGTTTGTGATAGTAGGTTTAATGTTATCTAGGGCTTATAGTGTGCGATTATTTATTATATTTTTTGGTGGATTAACCTTTGGTTGTTATACTACGCGTATGTGTTTTTATATAGTTTTAATAGTTCCAATGATTGGTACATTTTTGGGATATCATTTAAGTTTTAGTTTATTTAATTATTTTAGTGGGTTTATGAGTTTGTTAAGGTTATTTATTCTTTTTATTATGTTTATTGGTGTATTGTTAGGGGTATATATAGGTTATTGGTGTTCTGAATATAGTAAGAGTTGAATTGGTTATTTATGTGGGATTGATTATTTGGTTTATATGTATAATTGTTTTATGAGGATTTTTTGAGATTATGTATTTTTGGGTATTTTTCGTTGAGAGGTAGGGTTATTTGATTATATTTGTTATTTGGTTAATAGATTTTCTGTTAGTTATATGTTTGAGGTTTCGTGTTTAGTTTTTGGTACGTTTATTGTTGTATTATATTTATTTTTTTAAAATGTGTAGTTAATATATTGTTTAAAATTGTTGATTATAATGTGTATTATAATAATTATTCTTTCTTTCCAAGTAAGAGATCTCATGTGTATATTTGAGCCATTATAAGGTAATGAGTTTATTTTCTTTGGTTAAATTGGTATTAATGTTTTTTATATTACCATGTATTTTTTTTTATCATCCTTTTATTTTATTATTGATAATTGGTTTATGAGTTTATTTAGTTTTAAAATATGTTGTTTGGGATTTATTTACTATTAAGGAAGATCGTATGCTTGGGTTTTGGTTATTTTTATTGACTGAGATTATAATTTTTGCTACAATGTTATTGACTTGTTTATGATTTCAGGATTATTATAGTAAGCCTATAGCTTATGCTTATGGTATTCCTATGTTGGAGACTTATATATTGATAAGGACGTCTTTTTTTATGACTACTTATCATTGTTTGATTAAGACTGATGAGCGTCATCTTTATTTAAATTGTAGAATACTTTATTCTTTTGCTTTTATGATCTTAGCTGTTTGGGAGATTATAAATAGCAATGCTAGGAGATTGCATAATCCTCATTCTGCTGCTTGTTTTTTAACAATAGGCTTGCATTTTATTCATGTTATTATAGGTACTGTTGGTTTGACTGAGTTAGATTATTATGATAGGTCGAAGTTGGTTCGTCGATATAGGAAAATAATAATTTTATATTGGCATTTTGTAGATTATATATGGTTGTTTGTTTATTTAATAGTTTATGTATTAGTATAGTGTGGTTAATCAGGTGTTGTTATGGCATATAGATTTTTCGTGTCTGTGGAGTTAATTAGTAGATTAACGATTAATGATTTTTTAGTAGAGTTTTATGTAGGTTATAATGTAAACTGTTAGTTTGTGGTGCTAAAGAATTTAATGTTTAAACTAAAATATTTAATGTTGAAGATTATTCGTTTTAATTTAATAGATTTGCCTACAAAATTGTCTATAACATATTTTTGGTGTGTTGGTTTTATGATTAGTGCTTTTATGATAATTCAGGTTTTTTCTGGTATAGTTTTGTCATTATTTTATGATGTTTTGGGTAAATTTTCGATGTTAATGATGTGAACTGATGATAATATTTATTGTTGGATTATTCGTTATATTCATATATGGTGTGTAAGGATTATATTTTTTCTTGTTTATGTTCATATTGGTCGTAGATTGTATTATAGAAGTTATCGTATGATAGGGGTTTGAAAAGTTGGGTTTTTTATTTATGTTATTTTAATGGTAGAAGCTTTTCTTGGATATATTTTACCGTGGCATCAAATGTCATATTGAGCTGCTACTGTTTTGACTTCTATTATACTTAGTGTGCCTGTTGTTGGGGGTTTAATATTTAGTTATGTTGTTGGTGGTTTTTCAGTAACATTAATTGATACATTAGTTCGTGTATTTCCTGTGCATATAAGTTTAGGATTTATTTTATTAGGATTAATAGTTTTACATTTGTTTTATTTGCATCAAAGTGGTTCTACTAGTCCATTGTTTTTTTATAAAGGATATAGTGATTGTGTGTATTTTCATAGATATCATACGATTAAGGATTTGTTTGCTTTTATGGTAGTAATAGTTTTTAGTAATTTTTTAGTTTTAGTTGATCCTAAAATTATATTGGATGTGGAAGCTTTTATTGTAGCTAATCCATTAGTTACTCCGGATAGTATAAAGCCCGAGTGATATTTTTTATTATTTTATGCAATGCTTCGTTCTATAAATTCTAAGGTTGGTGGGCTGGTCTTAGTTATATTGTTTTTGTTGGTTTTGTGGTTTCCAAGGAAGAATTTTAGATCTATTTATGTTTTTAGTCGTCAGGTGTGTTTTTGATTGGTAGTTAGTTTATTTGTTGCTTTAAGATATTTGGGTGGATGTCATGCTGAGTATCCTTATATAGATGTTAGTAAGGTTTGTAGATTAATGATGTTGAGTATTTTATTTATTTATAAGTTTTTTTGGATTATTCCGCTTAAGATAGATAGTCGTTTATTAATTAGATGTAGATCTATATAAATATATGATTTGTGAATTTATATAAATTTGGTAGTTAAAGAATAGATGTTAATTGTTATGTTATTATGTGGAGGTGGTTTAGTATTAATAAGTTTATTGATATGTGGTCATCATTTGTTTAAATATTTAATAGTTTTAGAGAGTTATAAAATTCTATTGTTGTTAGTTTGTTTATTAATGAAAATTAATGATTGTCATATAGTATTCATTTCGATGATGGCTTTATTTGTTTTAGAAGTTTCAGTAATGTTGATAGTTGTTGGTACTAAAATATGTCAGGGTTCTTTGCGTATTTCTATTGGTTTTTAACTGGATTTATTGTTACATTTATATATTTATTAATTTTTTATGTTTGAATATGATATTCTAATTGTTCAATGATGATTCTTGGTGTAAAGAAATATTTATGTGGTGGTTGGGTGATATTGGATAAATTGTCATGTTTGATGTTAACATTAACCTTAATTATATGTCTTGTTTTGTGATTAGTTGAAGTTAAGAGTGTAGTTTTGTATATAAGAATTGCTAGATCTATGGTTACATATGTTGTATCTAAATCTTTAGTATTTTGGTTTTTTTACGAGCTTTCAATTATTAGAGCTTTATATTTATTGATTGTGAATAGTCCTTATCCGGAACGTTATGTTTCTAGATGATATTTTGGTGGATATATCATATTAGGGAGTGTTCCTTTATTAGTGGGGATATGTTTTGTAGGTTTAAGTAAAGGTAGATTTAAAGTTATTATGTGAGGTAATGAAGGTTCTGAGATTAGTAGGATGTATTTGTTGATAATTTTAATATTTTTAACTAAGATTCCTGTATTTCCGTTTCACGGATGATTGCCATTAGTTCATGCTGAGGCTAGTAGTCCTGTAAGTATTATATTGAGAGGTTATATAATGAAGTTAGGTTTGGTTGGATTAGTACGATTATGTGGGTGTGTATTAGTTGATTATTTATATGGTTATTCTATATTTTTATTGGGTTATAGAGTAGTTTATTTAATTGCGGCTATGTTGGAGTGTGATGCAAAGCGTTGATTAGCTTATTTGAGTTTATCTCATATGTTAATAGGAATGTGTATATTGTTAAGTTCTTCATATTGTGGAGATTATTATGCATTTGTGTATTGTTTAGGTCATGGATTGTCGGTTTGTTTATCATTTATGATTATATGATTTGGTTATGAGATATCTGGTTCTCGTAAATGAAGTATTTTAGTTAAGATAATAGGTGGTGGTCTTATAATGCATGTTGTTGCTGGATTTATATTTTTAAATGTGTGTGGTTTTCCACCAACTTTACAATTTTTTGGTGAGTTGTGGTTAGTTATAAAATATGTTACTATTAGGGATTTTATATGTTTAATTTTAGTTAGCATTTATATATTTAGTGGGAGTATTATAGGTTTTATTGTTTATGGTTTAATTATATGTTCTCCAGGTAATATGAGTTATGAATATAATGGTGGTTTAGATAAATTATTGTCTTGTATAATTTATTTAAGTTTGTTGAATTTATTTCTATTTATTGTGATATAAATTTTGTAATAGTAAAAGTTGAATATTGATTATAATTGTTAGAAGCTAGGTGTAAGTTATTGCATATTCTTGTTTTGGTCAAGAGGGTGGTTAGATGCCAGTTTCTTAAGTTATATATTTAGTTAAGAAGTTTATAGATATTGGTGATTAATTTATTAGTGTGGATATATTTCCTTTTAGCTTAAGTGGTAAAGTATCAGTTTGAAGGTCTGAAGATATGTGTTTTTAGAGGTGGATATTAAGTTAAGAAAACTATATGATTCATGTTTATATATTGTGTAAAGTTACACATATCCTTTATGTTATCTGGTTTATGGGTTACTAGATTTTTGGTTCGATTATCTAAGTGGTTAAAGGTTTTAAGATTTGAAAAGTGATATAGTTTATCTTTATTTATTTTAATTGTTTTGTTTGCTTTAGTTCGTTGTCCATATATTTATCATATGTTTAGTTTTAGGTTAATAATAATTGCTTTAATAGTGCCTTTGTATCTTTCGTTATTTTTTAGACGCATGTTTACTACATTTAGATTATTTATATCTGGTTTTATACCAATTGGTAGTCCAATATTATTATCACCGTTTGTGTGTATAATTGAGTTAGTAAGATATATTATACGTCCTATTGTTTTATTAATTCGTCCATTTGTTAATATTAGTGCTGGTGTATATTTTGGAATAGGTTTAGGAAGAATAAGATTTCTTTTGGATTATTATTATATTTCTTTGCTTTTTATTATTCTTTTTGTTTATGAAATTTTTGTTGCATTAATGCATTGATTTATTGTTCAAGAAATACTTAAGTTTTCTGTTGATCATTAAAGTTATAATTGTTATGTTATTTAAGGGTAAAAATGTTTTATTCGGTTTTATCGATATTTGTTTTGATGTTTTTAAGAGTTCTTTTATTATTTTCTGGAGATTTGATGACTTTTTGGTTATTATTAGAATTATGCGGTCTTTCAGTGATACCATGTTTTTATAAAAATAATAATGTTGATGGGTTAATTAAAATTGATAGTTTGTTATATTATCTTTTGGCTTTGGGAGTATCATCTTCTTTAATTTTGGTTGGTATTATATTTCCTGATTTTTTTTTTTTTTTTTTTTTTGGTTTTTTTTTAAAGTTTGGTGTTTTTCCTTTTATTTTTTGGGTTTATCAGGTTTTTAAAGGGAGAAAGAGTTGAATAGTTTGTTGGTGTGTGTCTAGTATTTTAAAGGTATCAATGTTATACGTGTGTTATTTTATTAAAAATTATAATAGTAGAATTGTAGTTGGATTAACTGGTATTGGTATTGTTTTTTGTGGGTTATTAATTTGGGTTTATAATGGTAATTGGTTTATATTATGATGTCACATGATGTTAGCTTCTAGTAAAGTTATATTTTGTTTAAGTATTGTTTCGTCTTTTTTAAGATTGTTAATGTTGTATTTGGTTTATTTTATTTGAAGGTCGGGCGTTATTTATTATTTAGGAAGTTCTAGTGGTAGGTTATTTGGATATATAGTTTGGTTATTAGCTATTCCTTTAAGGTTTGCTCTTTATTATAAGATTTATGTTAGGTATTTGTTAATTGGATTAGATTTAGTGTTTTTATTGTTATGGGTATTGTATAGTTTTTTAGAGCAGTTTTATTTATTTAAGTGAATAGTTAGGTCCATTGTTCCTAAGAGTGTTTGATATAATTGTAATGTGTTGTTTTAATTTTTTTTTAACAATATATTTTAATTTAAGAGAATGTCTATTCTGCAAATAGTTGGTGAAATATGAATTTCTATTGTTAGAGTTTTGCAGTGGTATTATAATTTATACGTGTTTAGTTTAAGTTAGTAGAATTGAAACTTGTCAAGTTTTAGATATTCGTTATATGAATAATACGTTGGGAATGAAGAGTATTATATGGAGTTTACTTGTTGGTTTAGAAGGTTTATTATTGGTTCTTTTATTAGTAGCATTTTTTATTTTATGTGAGCGTAAGGTTCTTAGATATATACAGTTGCGTAAGGGTCCAAAAAAGGTTGGATTGGCTGGTTTATTACAAAGTTTTGCTGATTTTATGAAGTTAGTTGTTAAGATTAAGATTAATGGATATGTAGTTCATAGTTGATTTGGTTGATTAGGTTGTTTTATGTTATTTTTTTGTTCTTGTATGGGTATATATATTTATAGTTGTAGTTTTAGTAATGTTTATTATAAGTTTATGATGCTTTATATTTTAATAGTTTTTACTTTTATAAGTTATGGATTGTTGATGTTAGGTTGGGCTTCTTGAAAAAAGTATAGATTGTTGAGTGCTGTTCGTATTGCGTTTTCTAGGGTAAGATATGAAATGATTTTTATGTGTGTGTTGTTAATTTTTGGTATGTTGCTTGGTGATTATGGAAAAATGAATATTTGTTTGATGTCATTTATAACTCCGTTAAATTATATTGTTTGAGTTGTTTCAATGTTTAGAGAGAGTAATCGTGTTCCATTTGATTATGGTGAGTCTGAAAGTGAGTTGGTTAGTGGTTTAAATACAGAGTACAGCGGTATTCCTTTTATGACAATTTATGCTTGTGAGAGTGTAATGATTTATATAGTTAGGTGGTTAACGTCTGTAATATTTTGAGGAAGTATGATTAGATTGATTTTATTTCACTTATTTTTATTTATTTGAGCGCGTGGTACTTTTCCACGTGTTCGTTATGATTATTATGTAGTTTTAGTTTGAAAGTATGGTTTAGTAGTTTCTTTATTATATGTAGTGTGTTGTTTTGGATTAATTATTTAAGTTAAAATTATGGAAGTTGAAGTTAATGTTTATGTGGATTAATATAAAGATTGTGAGGCTGTTAACCTTGAGGTGGGCTGGTGCTCCGTAGACGATATATTATTATGTTTATATTTCAGATAGTATTTCATTAAGAATATAAATTTTGGGTGTTTAAGGATTTGATTTAATCAAACTATCTGAGTTTATTGGTTAGTGATTTATTTTTTATAGCCGAGAGGGCTGCTAAGCAGGTTACTCCGATATAGTAAAATGTAAGAAAAATATTTTTCCTCGGTATTGATCATATTATTAGGTTGATTTGTTCTGCGGATATCTTAAATAATAAAGTATAAGACTCTTAATCTTGTGATGTTTGGATAAATGAACTCCGTAGGAATATGTATTTGTTTTTTTTTTTTTTTTTTTTTGTTGTTTTTTTTTTGAGGTTGGTTGTTTGTTTGTATAAATTATATGTTTGGGGTTATAAGGGTGAAGATAGAGATGTTGGTTTAGATAGTTGAATTAGTTCTTTTGAGTGTGGTTTTATGTCTCATGGGTTTAGTGAGAAATTTTTTAGTTTTTCTTATTTGAAACTTTTAGTTTTTTTTGTTATATTTGATTTAGAGGTGTCTTTGTTGTTGAAAGTTGCTTTTGATGGTGTTTGGTTTAAAAGTTTTATATGTTATTTGGTGTTTATATTGTTAGTTATTGTTAGGTATATATTGGAGGTTTATTATGGATATATAAAATGGTATGAATAGTATTTGTAGGTTATAATTTAGCTAAATAGGTTAATTTGACTGTTTGTTTTCAAAACAGAAGGTGGTTCAGTGTAAGGATCTTTAGTTGATTGTATTAGGTTGTTAAATATGATTATGTTGTTAGCGTGATATTTTAAGTTAAAATGTTTGTTTTACACACAGAAGATGAGCTTTAGCTCTGTCGCTATGATATTATGTTATGTTGGAAGTAAAATATATTATCGCTGCTAACGAATAATTTGTAGATTTGATTCTACTACTTTCTTTGATATGAGTTGACGTAAAAATTTATATGAGTTGTATTTAAAGATTTTGTATAGTTTAATTTATTTAATGTATCGTTTTCGTTGGTGGTTAGAGGATCAATTAAAGTTAGAGAATAATAAGGATTTGGTTATTTGGTTTGTTTCTTTAGATCATAAGCGAATAGGGATAATTTATATGATTATGGGTATATGGGGTGGATTTATAGGTTTAGGTCTTAGGATGTTAATACGTTTAAAATTTTGTGATCCGTATTATAAATTAATTCCTTGTGAGATTTATAATTATTTAATAACTAATCATGGTATAGCTATGATTTTTTTTTTTTTAATGCCTTTATTAATAGGTGGGTTTGGTAATTATTTTCTTCCTTTTTTTTTGTGTTTAGATGATTTAGCTTTGCCTCGTTTAAATTCTTTTAGTGTTTGAGTAATGGTTCCTTCTATTTTTTATATGGAGTTAAGTTTATATTATGGTTCCGGTGTTGGTTGAACTTTTTATCCTCCGTTGTCTTCTCAAGCTACGTCTGGTGTAGGTGTAGATTATTTAATGTTTTCTTTACATCTTGCTGGTATTTCTAGTTTGATAGGTTCTGTGAAATTTATAACTACAATAATGATACGTTTAAATTCTTGTTCTTCAGTTATAAGTTGATCTTATTTTTTTACTTCTATACTTTTGTTAATATCATTGCCTGTACTTGCTGCTGGGATAACTATGTTATTGTTTGATCGTAAATTTGGTACTGCTTTTTTTGAGCCAGCCGGTGGTGGTGATCCTGTGTTATTTCAACATTTATTTTGATTTTTTGGTCATCCTGAGGTTTATGTTTTAATTTTGCCTGGTTTTGGAATAGTGAGTCATATATGTATGACTTTGAGTAAAAATAATTCTTTGTTTGGTTATTATGGTTTAGTGTGTGCTATGGGTTCTATAGTGTGTTTGGGTAGAGTAGTTTGAGCTCATCATATGTTTATGGTTGGTATGGATGTGAAGACTGCAATTTTTTTTAGTTCTGTTACTATGATAATAGGTATACCTACTGGTATTAAGGTGTTTTCTTGATTATATATGTTGAGTGGTTGTGGGTTACGGGTTATTGATCCTGTAGTTTGATGAATTGTTGGTTTTATATTTTTATTTACGGTGGGTGGAGTTACTGGTATAGTTTTATCTGCTTCGTCTTTGGATAGGTTATTTCATGATACTTGATTTGTTGTGGCTCATTTTCATTATGTTTTATCGTTAGGTTCATATAGGAGTTTAATTATAATGATTTTATGGTGATGACCTTTTATAATTGGTTGTTCGTTAAAAAAGTATTTATTACAGGGTCATTGATTGTTATCGATGGTTGGTTTTAATTTATGTTTTTTTCCTATGCATTATTTAGGTATGCATGGTTTGCCTCGTCGAGTAAGATGTTATGATCCTGAGTTTTATGTGGTTAAAGTTTTTAGTACAATTGGTGGTATTTTGTCGGTTACTAGATCAATGGTTTTTATGTTTATAATCTGAGAATCGTTAAGGGTGTTTAATCGTATTTTAGGATTATGAGGTCCTGGTAGTTGTATATGTAAAGTTGTTACTATTCCAGTTCCGAGACATATTGGGTATATGGTTAATGGTAAGTATTGAACTTGGGGGAATAAGTAATTATTATGTTTATGGATTGCTATAATGAGTTGTGATTTAGATAATATAGTTTAAGAGTAAAATGATGCTTTTGTAAAGCATTGATAGAGTGATGTATCTTATTTTCATTAAGAAGATTAGAGTCTGTTATAATATTTATGGCATTATATAAAGTACCTTTTGCATCATGATTCTTTGAGGAGTATAGATTATTTCTAATGCCCGAAAGGCTTATGATTTTCATTGATTCTTAATAATTTGGGTTAGTTATCAGTTATTGTGTAAATATTAGTAGAAATCATTGAGGAGTGTGATAAATAATTCGTATAGTCTAATATCTGGTTTATGGCTTAATGAAATCTATAAATAGGAATTGATTGTGTTTATTTTTATGTATAGAGATAGTATTTATTTTAGTATGTGTGTCTTGGATTAAGATTGTCCTAGGTTTAATTAGTTATTTACTTGGCATATTTTTTGATATAGGTTCTTATGGTTATTGGCTGTATTGATAATTGGTTGTATAAGAATGAAGGAATAAGTAGGTTTATGTTTGGTCTAATAGTTTGTTTTTATTCTTTAGTCCTGTTCAACTGTTTATCAAAAACATTGCTATTTGTTAGGTTTAAATAGTATGGCCTGCCCACTGTTGGAATAAATGGTCGCAGATTTTCTGTGCTAAGGTAGCATAATATATCGCTTCTTAATTAGTGGCTTGTGAATGGTTTAATGAAATAGGGTGCTTAAATGATGACTATTTCTGAAATTGGTTTAGTGATGAGGAACTCGCTGTGATAATATAAGACGGAAAGACCCCAAGATCTTGGATTATAGATTGATTTTGTTTGGGGTAAATGTATATTTTTCATTTATTTTTAGATCCTTATACAGAAGATAAAGGTTAAAGTTACCTTGGGGATAACTGAGTAAAGAGTTGTGAGAGGCCATATTGATCGACTTGTTACTACCTCGATGTTGGCTTAGAGATACCTTCATGGAGTAGAAGCTATGAAAGGTGGTCTGTTCGACCATTGAATCTTTTATGAGTTGAGTTAAGACCGGTGAAAGCCAGGTCGGTTCTTATCTATATGTGATTTTAGTTAGTACGAAAGGAATATTATAGTGTAAGTTGTTTATATTGGTGGTTGGAATACGTTATATGTGTACTCTGCAAAAGTATATAAAGTATGATTATTACTCGTATTTTTTACAATTTAACCCTGGTTGGAATATAGAAATAGACTTAATGATGCTATATACGTTAGTTATATTTGTGCTTTTTCTCAAATATATAAATTTGAGATGATTGTAGTAGTGAGATCTGTCTTTTATAAAGAAATTTAGTGATGGTTGTTAAGTGATAGAAGGGGCGGAAGCACAGTGCCAGCAGCCGCGGTTATACTGTAATTCTTCTTATTTCTTTTTTGGTTAAAACTTTTATTGAATTTTAGATGAAATTTGTTAGTAAAATAGGTTTCAATTGGAAATTATTTCAATAATAATATAAAGCTCCAGTTTAAAAATAGGGATTAGATACCCCTTTATTAGGTTGAAGAAATTTTTGTCCACGGTTAGAAACTGAAAGGGTTTGGCAGCAAACTAAATTCTTCCGGGGGAAGGTGCTTATTAAAGAGATGATCCGCTTACTATTTTACTATACCTAATGTTAGTGTATATCCGTTTGTATATTCACGCTTAGAGGTAATAAGTGGGTAAATATTAATTAATTTAAGGCAGGTCTATATGCTGCTTATGGTATAGGTTATTGTGCGTTACAATTAAAAGTTTAAATACTTAATAGTATTTTTGTTTTGGGACTCGGAAGTAGGAGTGTAATAGTATGTCACTTCGAAGGTTGAAATAGTTTGGGTACACATCGCCCGACAATCTCGATGTGTAATTGAGTTAAGTCGTAACATGGTAGTGCTTGAAGAATCAGGTGCTAGAATTTATAAAATGAATCAAGGAATTTATAAAGTTTTAGTTTATTATAATTTAGTTCAATATGTGTTGTTTTTATGTTGTTTTATTCCATTATGGTGTATGATAGTTATGTGTTATCAAATATATGTATCTCGTAAAATGAAAGTGGTGTTGCCTAGAGAGAGTCCTTTTTTAGAGTTTATATGAACTCTTATACCAACATTAATGGTTATAGTATTGTGTTTTTTAAATATAAATTATTTGGTTTGTAGAAAGGTTAGGGTTATGAAAGAGCCTGTGAAGATAGTAGGTCATCAATGATATTGGACTTATGAATATTCTAATGGTTTAATATATGATTCATTTATGACAGATTTAATTAAAGGAGTTAAAAAGCCATTACGATTAGGACGAGGGATTTCATATATTCTTTTAGTTACATCTAAAGATGTAATACATTCATTTTCTATTCCTGATTTAGGTATAAAGATTGATGCTATTCCCGGTCGAATTAATAGAATTGTAAAGAAGTTTGATCGATATGGTGTTTTTGTTGGATATTGTACTGAGTTGTGTGGTGCTGGTCATAGATATATGCCAATAGTAGCAGAGATTGTAGACAGTAGTGTTTTTGCTGATAAGGTTGCTAATGTACCTAAGACAGTTAAGAAGAAGTGATATATTTTTTGATAAGTGGTTGTTACGTTATTTTGTATAGTTTATTTTATTTGTTTGTATGGATTTACTTTTTGTAGTAGATCATTGTCTCGTGTATTTTTGATAGTTATTAGATCATTAAGTGTTGGGGTGGTTATATTTTATTCTACAGGTTTTAGGTGATATTTTTTATTATTTATTTTAGTTTATTTTGGTGGTGTTTATATATTGTTTGTTTATGTAAGAATGATGTTGCCTAAATCTGGTATATCTAATTTGAGATTTAGTTATATTTCTTTTTTGTTGGTTTTTTTTTTTTTTTTTTTTTGTTTTTTTTTTTTAGATTATAGATTTTTTGGTGTGTGTTTGGTTGAATATAGTTATTATTTGTGTAGAGATTATGAGTCAGTTGTTTATGTTTTTTATTGTATGATGCTAGTTTTTGGTATGATTATGGTTAAATTGATGGTTAGAAGTGTGAGAGAGTATAGTCGTTAAGTTATACTTTATGTTGTTTATATGAGATACTTTTGGTGAGTGTAGAATGTTTAGATGTAGGATGCCAGATTTGATGGGTTGTATTTAGGATTCAATTATGAATATAATGTTCTCCTATAGATTTAGTAATATTTGTGTTTTATTATAAGGTATAGTCCTTATTGGTTTAGTGTAGTTAGCTCTTATGTTTCTTGTTGCTTTAGGGGTTATTATAATTGGTTGATTTTGTAAGAGAAATGTGTAAGTTTAAAAAAGTAGTGGG